ACCCCAAAGAGCCAGCTATATTAGGGTAATTATGTTAGAGTTGAGCCGTATAGCTTCTCACTTGTTATGGCTTGGACCTTTTATGGCAGATCTCGGCGCACAGACTCCTTTTTTCTATATTTTTAGAGAGAGAGAATTGATATACGATCTATTTGAAGCTGCTACAGGTATGCGAATGATGCATAATTACTTTCGCATCGGAGGAGTAGCCGCCGATCTACCTTATGGATGGATCGATAAATGTTTAGATTTCTGTGATTATTTTTTACGAGGAGTTGTTGAATATCAACAACTTATTACACAGAATCCCATTTTTATAGAACGAGTTGAAGGAGTCGGTTTTATTAGCGGAGAAGAAGCAGTAAATTGGGGCTTATCGGGACCGATGTTACGAGCTTCTGGAATACAATGGGATCTTCGTAAAGTTGATCCTTATGAGTCTTACAACCAATTTGATTGGAAAATCCAATGGCAAAAAGAAGGGGATTCATTAGCTCGCTATTTAGTACGAATGGGTGAAATGAGGGAATCCATCAAAATTATTCAACAGGCTGTAGAGAAAATTCCTGGGGGTCCTTATGAGAATTTAGAAGTCCGACGCTTTAAGAAAGCAAAGAATTCCGAATGGAATGATTTTGAATATCGATTTCTTGGTAAAAAACCTTCGCCCAATTTTGAATTGTCAAAGCAAGAGCTTTATGTAAGAGTGGAAGCTCCAAAAGGTGAATTAGGAATTTATCTGGTAGGAGATGATAGTCTTTTCCCCTGGAGATGGAAAATTCGTCCACCTGGTTTTATTAATTTGCAAATTCTTCCTCAACTAGTTAAAAAAATGAAATTGGCTGATATCATGACGATATTAGGTAGTATAGATATCATTATGGGGGAAGTTGATCGTTGAAATGATAATAGATAGGGTAGAGGTAGAAACTATCAATTCTTTTTCGAAATCGGAATTATTAAAAGAAGTCTATGGACTGATATGGATTCTACCTATTTTGACCCTCCTACTGGGAATCACAATAGAAGTACTGGTAATTGTGTGGTTAGAAAGAGAAATATCCGCATCGATACAACAACGTATTGGTCCTGAATATGCTGGCCCCCTGGGACTGCTTCAAGCTATAGCCGATGGAACTAAGCTCCTTTTTAAGGAGGATATCCTGCCATCCCGAGGAGATATTCCTTTATTTAGCATTGGACCCTCTATAGCAGTCATATCAATTTTATTAAGTTTTTTAGTTATCCCTTTAGGATATCGTTTTGTTTTAGCCGATCTTAGTATTGGTGTTTTTTTATGGATTGCCATTTCAAGTATTGCTCCTATTGGTCTTCTTATGGCAGGATATAGCTCAAATAATAAATATTCTTTTTTAGGCGGTCTACGAGCTGCTGCTCAATCTATTAGTTATGAAATACCATTAACTTTTTGTGTGCTAGCAATATCTCTACGTGTGATTCGTTAAAATAGGATCTTTTTCCTCTAAAATCCATTGAATATTTATCTTCCTTTTCTTATTCTATATTCGGGTTGGTAAGTTAAACTAGATAGCTATATGAGTGAAACAAAACAGCTTATTAATTTGTAGTAAAAAGAAAAAATCTCATTTCCTACGTACAAGAAAAAAGTTGAAGTAAACATAAGCAGTGTAAACTCTTTACCCCAAGGTTGAGATTTTTTGATTAGTCATCATATCTTGAAGCGGGCAAGAATAAAGGATTCGCGATATGGAATTCCATTATCCTAGTTATTACTATAACTTATAATCATAAGAGGAATCCATCAAAAGTTAGTGAGGGGTTAGGAACACTAAAGTACATAAAGGATTAGTAATGAGGAAATCTAAGGCATTAGAGATTTTTCCTCATAAAAGGAATCATAATAAGGACTTGAAATTGGTAGAAATGATCAAGTAGTACTTTCTTCGGATTCCGATCCAGAGTATGTTCCCATTCACTTGTTAAGGAAATGGCTATCAAGAACGAATTAACCCTTTATTCCTTTTTTCTTTTTAAGTACCCCTCCCGGGGGAAAGAAGAATAGGACAAAAGATATGGAATGCAATACAAAAAAAGATCTTTATTTATTCTTTCCTTCCTCTATTCATATTCATACAGAATTCCTCATGAACTAATGCCCAATTCTTTTCATTTATTAATTGCTATAACGAGTGTTTTATTCCAAGATTAAGTTATTGCTGAACAAAGAAAAATTCTCATTATATTATAAAGGACGAGATCAATTCGGAAGCGCTTTTTCTTATTCTAGCAGACGGAATTCCTTTGGTCTAATTTAGGACTTTCCAATCGATTTTATCTTACCTAATTCTATCTATGCCCAGGGGGATAATACCGAAATGAAACAACCCTTTCCTTTTTTCTGATCATAGAGAAGCCGTATGAAGCTAAGGTTTCATGTACGGTTTTGGAATAGCGGTGGGAACTGTGATGTTATCATCGACTATGATTATCTAACAGTTCAAGTACAGTTGATATAGTTGAAGCACAGTCAAAATATGGTTTTTTTGGATGGAATCTTTGGCGTCAGCCTATAGGTTTTCTGGTTTTTCTAATTTCTTCTTTGGCAGAATGTGAAAGATTACCCTTTGATTTACCAGAAGCAGAGGAAGAATTAGTAGCAGGTTATCAAACCGAATATTCCGGTATCAAATATGGTTTATTTTATCTTGTTTCTTACCTAAATTTATTAGTTTCCTCTTTATTTGTAACAGTTCTCTACTTAGGCGGGTGGAATTTCTCTATTCCCTATATATCCTTTTTTGGATTTTTCCAAATGAATAAAATGGTTGGAATTTTGGAAATGACAATGGGTATCTTTATTACATTAACTAAAGCTTATTTATTTCTCTTCATTTCTATCACAATAAGATGGACTTTACCCAGGATGAGAATGGATCAGTTATTAAATCTTGGATGGAAATTTCTTTTACCTATTTCCCTGGGCAATCTCTTATTAACAACTTCTTCCCAACTTGTTTCACTATAAATAAGATAATACAATAATAATAAGAATATTTTCAACACAAAAATTCTCTCAAACAAGAGAAAGAAACATACCTTTTTCATAGATATTTATAATATGTTCCCTATGGTAACTGGGTTCATGAGTTATGGTCAACAAACAATACGCGCTGCAAGGTACATTGGTCAAAGTTTCATAATTACCTTATCCCACACAAATCGTTTACCTATAACGATTCACTACCCTTATGAAAAATCAATTACATCGGAGCGTTTCCGGGGGCGAATCCACTTTGAATTTGATAAATGTATTGCTTGTGAAGTATGTGTTCGCGTATGCCCGATAGATCTACCCCTTGTGGATTGGAGATTTGAAAAGGATATTAAAAGGAAACAATTGCTTAATTATAGTATTGATTTTGGAGTTTGTATATTTTGTGGTAATTGTGTTGAGTACTGTCCGACAAGCTGTTTATCAATGACTGAAGAATATGAACTTTCTACTTATGATCGTCATGAATTGAATTACAATCAAATTGCTTTGAGTCGGTTACCAATCTCCATAATGGGAGATTACACAATTCAAACAATTAGGAATTCGACTCAAAGTAAAATAGACGAAGAAAAATCTTTGAATTCAAGAACGATTACTAATTACTAGGATTTTTCTTTTTTGTTAGAAAAATCCAATAGTTCTTTACTAACTATAAAGAAAAACGAATAACTACTGCTTATTGCAAATTATTCCTGATTTAAAATGAGAGTAGATTTTCGTGATGTGATTTCTAACTATACAACTTATATACAAAAAATATCCTAATCCCTTTTTCCTTCCTTGAATCTTTTAGTTTTAGTCAGTTCATGAAAAATTTTATACTATTAATTTATTCTTATCCATAATGGATTTACCTGGACCAATACATGAGATTCTTGTGCTATTTGGGGAATTTTTTCTTCTACTAGGGGGCATAGGAGTAGTATTACTTACCAACCCAATTTATTCTGCCTTTTCGCTGGGATTAGTTCTTATTTGTATATCCTTATTCTATATTTTATTGAATTCCTACTTTGTAGCTGTCGCACAACTTCTTATTTATGTGGGAGCCATAAATGTCTTGATCATATTTGCCGTAATGTTCATAGATGGCTCAGAATGGTCTAAAAATAAGAATTATTGGACTATTGGAGATGGGTTCACTTCACTCGTTTGTATAACTATTCTTTTTTCACTAATGACTACTATCCCAGATACGTCATGGTATGGAATTCTTTGGACTACAAGATCAAACCAAATAGTAGAACAGGGTCTCATAAATAACGTTCAACAAATTGGGATTCATTTAGCAACTGATTTTTATCTTCCGTTTGAACTCATTTCTATAATTCTTCTAGTTTCTTTAATAGGTGCAATTACTATGGCTCGGCAATAAGAAATACTTAGAATGAGTCAAAATTCTTAGAATTTCAAATCTAAAATAAGTAACTAAAATAAATAACTAAAAAAGAATCACAATTTTGATTTAGTAAAACCCATCTACTGCCAACAAATACCTTCTCTTCTCTTTTGTTGTGTAATTGTTCTATTCTAATTAATTGAATCGGTTCAATTCTTGTCCTCATATTGAAATGAATCGAGATTGATAAGGAGTTAGTTAATGATGTTTGAGCATGTACTTTTTTTGAGTGTCTATTTATTTTCGATTGGTATCTATGGATTGATCACAAGCCGAAACATGGTTAGAGCTCTAATATGTCTTGAACTTATACTGAATTCAATTAATCTAAATCTCGTAACATTTTCTGATCTATTTGATAGTCGCCAATTAAAAGGAGACATTTTCGCAATTTTTGTTATAGCCCTTGCGGCTGCTGAAGCAGCTATTGGACTATCCATTCTTTCTTCCATCCATCGTAACAGGAAATCAACTCGTATCAATCAATCTAATTTTTTGAATAATTAGACTTTTGAATAATTAGACATAGAATCCTCTAAACAAATAAACAAAGGCGCACATATAATGATAATATAAAATTCAAATATTAAGATGAATAGAAATCGAATACTATTTCTTATTATTTTATTATTTTAGAATATCTATTTTTTGAGTAGGTTATTGTATAGTATTCTTTTTTACTTATTGAATTTTTGCAATTCATTGATATTGCAATTTGAATATTGCAATAATCTATATTGAAAAGACGATAGCCAATTTATTGGCTAGTTCGAATTCGTATGTACAATTCGTATAATTATGATTGTTGAAGACCAAAATTCAAGTCTCTTGGCTCTTTTCACGCTTTCTCACAAACGGATTAAGAAATATATTGCATTATTTATTTGTTGAAGTTTGGATAAACCATTGCTTCGTCTGGTGCCTACAATACATATGACTCATATAGTACTAATTTCATTTTTACCAGATCGAAAATTTTTATGTTGAAAAGGAAAATTTATAGATCCAATGTCACATTCCGTAAAAATTTATGATACATGTATAGGATGCACTCAATGTGTACGAGCTTGTCCAACAGATGTATTAGAAATGATACCCTGGGATGGGTGTAAAGCCAAGCAAATTGCTTCTGCCCCGAGAACCGAAGATTGTGTGGGTTGTAAGAGATGCGAATCTGCCTGCCCAACAGATTTTTTAAGTGTCCGCGTTTATTTAGGGCCTGAAACAACCCGCAGCATGGCTCTATCTTATTGATACGTTACAAAAAACTCCACTTGAATCGTCTGATTCCTCTTTACCGAAGAAGCCTGTGCTCGAAATAAGCGAGCACGGGCTTTTCTGGTCAAAACGTATCTTGTCTTTATCACTTTATCATGAGTTATTTTCCTTGGTTAACAATACTTGTTGTTTTGCCGATATTTGCAGGTTCATTAATTTTCTTTTTACCTCATAGGGGAAACAAAATCGTTAGGTGGTATACTATATCTATTTGTTTATTAGAATTCCTTCTAATGACTTATGCATTCTGTTATCATTTCCAATTGGAGGATCCCTTAATCCAATTAAAGGAGGATTCTAAATGGATAGATGTCTTTGATTTCCACTGGAGATTGGGAATCGATGGACTTTCATTAGGATCTATTTTATTGACAGGATTTATCACTACTTTAGCTACTTTAGCAGCTTGGCCGGTTACCCGGAATTCGCGATTATTCTATTTCCTGATGCTAGCAATGTATAGTGGTCAAATAGGATTATTTTCTTCGCGAGACCTTTTACTTTTTTTTATCATGTGGGAGTTAGAATTAATTCCTGTTTACTTACTTTTATCCATGTGGGGGGGAAAGAGGCGTCTGTATTCAGCTACAAAGTTTATTTTGTATACTGCAGGCGGTTCCATTTTTTTCTTAATCGGAGTTCTAGGTATGGGCTTATATGGTTCCAACGAACCAAGATTAGATTTGGAAAGATTAATTAATCGATCATACCCTGCAACATTGGAAATACTATTTTATTTGGGCTTCCTTATTGCTTATGCTGTCAAATTGCCAATTATACCCCTACATACGTGGTTACCAGATACCCATGGGGAAGCGCATTACAGTACATGTATGCTTTTAGCGGGAATCCTATTAAAGATGGGAGCATACGGATTGATTCGGATCAATATGGAATTGTTACCTCATGCTCATTATCTATTTTCCCCCTGGTTGGTAATAATAGGAGCGATGCAAATAATCTATGCAGCTTCAACTTCTCTTGGTCAACGAAATTTCAAAAAAAGAATAGCCTATTCCTCCGTATCTCACATGGGTTTCATAATTATAGGAATTGGTTCCATAACCAACATTGGACTCAATGGAGCTATTTTACAAATACTATCCCATGGATTTATTGGTGCTACACTTTTTTTCTTGGCGGGAACGGCTTGTGATAGAATGCGTCTTGTTTATCTCGAAGAACTGGGGGGGATATCTATCCCAATGCCGAAAATTTTTACCATGTTTAGTAGCTTTTCAATGGCTTCTCTTGCCTTACCAGGAATGAGCGGTTTTGTTGCAGAATTAGTAGTATTTTTTGGACTAATTACTAGTCCCAAATTTCTGTTAATGCCAAAAATGCTAATTACTTTTGTAATGGCAATTGGAATGATATTAACTCCTATTTATTTATTATCTATGTTACGCCAGATGTTCTATGGATACAAGCTATTTCATGTTCCAAACGCAAATTTTGTGGATTCTGGACCGCGAGAACTCTTTCTTTTAATCTGTATCTTTTTACCAGTAATAGGAATTGGTATTTATCCAGATTTTGTTCTCTCGCTATCCGTTGACAGGGTAGAGGCTCTCTTATCCAATTATTATCCTAAATAGGATTTTTTTTTTAACTAGTCCGCTCTATACTCTATATTCCATAGTGGAAAAACCAAATAATTCAGAAAAAAGTAAAAAAGTCTAAGTCTAATTAGATATATCTCGAATTTTTGAGAACCCTTTGAGAAGGCGTTCAAGGGGTTCTCAAATCAAACAAAAATGGAAAAACTTTCATTTCATGAAGGTTTTATGTTATGTAATCATTTAGATGGTAATGTAAATGAACCATAACTATGTAAACCTATTCCTAATAGATTGATACCAAAATAGCAGATCCAAATTATAAGAAATCCTATTGAAGCTACAAGTGCGGAATTCGTACCCTTCCAATTTGGATTTGTTCTACTATGTAAATAAATTGCGAATATGGTCCAAGTAATAAATGCCCAAGTTTCCTTAGGATCCCAATTCCAATAGGATCCCCACGCCTCATTAGCCCATACTGCTCCACAAAGAATACCTATGGTTAAAAGGGTAAACCCTAGGCTAATGACACGATAACTCCAAGAATCCAAACGCTCAGTTAATTGATATTTGTAATAATTTGAAAATGAAGGAAAAGAGGTGTTTTTTAAAGCACTTCTTTTTGCATAGAAATATTCAATCTCATTAAACTCACTAAAGAAAAATGTTTTAAGTAAAACATTTTTTTTCTTTTTAGAAAAGAAATCGAAATTCTTTCGAAATTTAATGATTAGAAGAGCGGCGGATAATAAGGATCCGCACAAAAGAGTTGCATAGCTTAGTAACATCATACTGACATGCATCATTAACCACTGAGATTGTAGAGCAGGTACTAGTATTGTGGATTGATGCATTTCAGTTAAAAGACCCGACGTGGCAAAGCCTTGCGTTAAAATAGTACTTGGCGTAGTTATTGTGCTTAAATCATTTTTAGAGTTCTGTATCTTAGGAATCGTATGAAGAATATACAGAGCCCATGAAAGGAAGATCAATGACTCATATAAATTACTTAATGGAAAATGTCCCGAAGAAGCCCAACGAGAAACTAAGAATCCTGTTATAGATAAAAAAGTTGCTATCATTCCTTTTTCTGACGAATCATGTAATCCCCCAAGTTCACGAACTAATAAGGTTATCAAATGAATCGTAATCACAATTGAAATAGTTGAGAAAGAGATATGAGTTAGTATATGTTCTAAAGTTGCAAATAGCATAAGGAGAAGGTCCCATTACAAAATTGGAAATTTCGAATTGAATCCATTTTCTAATCTATTGTATTCTTTTTCGAGAATGCCGCCACTCGGACTCGAACCGAGATGCTTGAGCACTGCTTCCTAAGAGCAGCGTGTCTACCAATTTCACCATGGCGGCTAACTTGAAATAATAGAGAACTTAAAAGAATAATAGTTATTCTCTGGCAAATCGTCGAGATTGGGAGAGTCCATAGAATTTAGGAACATTAGAATCTTCATTAAAATAGACTTCGTTTGGTAGTATCATTGCGGATTTTTTTAACAAAAAACTCTTGCTTTGCTCAATAGAAACAAAGCTTGAAAGAGTTGGAACTGTTTTTTCTCAGTTGCAAGATAGAACTAATTTTTTCTAATTAGTTTCTCATTGAAATTATTTCAAATCTTTCAATGCAATGGACAAAATCCAAAAAACCTTTTCTATCTATCCATTAGAATTTCTAGAATTTCATCATTAAATACAAAGAATTTTGTATTTTAGCAAAATTTCTAGAATGAAAGCCTTTATTCTCTTATTAATACGATTTACCAAGCCTAAACCAATTTATTTGTGGATTTTGGATAAGATAGGTAGAAGGTGTAAGTCCTATTGCAAGAATACTCTACTTTTCATAATAGAATCCTCATAATAAAATATGAGGATTCTATTATGAAAAGTTCGTTGATAGGAAAAGAATACTTAGGACACAGTATAGCAAAAACTTTTGTTCTATATATCAGAGGGGTTAGTTCTAAGAATATTGTACCGAGGAATTCGACACATAAAAGTACATTCATTAATTAATCCGAATTATTCATATTAAATAATTGGAATTTCTTTTGGATAGGTCAATTCAAATTATTCCAAAACCAGATTATTTGTTTGTTGCCCAGAAAAACCCTTTGGTTTTGGATGCTCGCTGCCGCTGGAAAATGATCTTGATTTTGCTAAAGAATAAGATTGTACTATGGAAAAATAAGTCTTTTTCTTCCAAAGATTTTTACGAATACGCTTTTTTGACATCGAAGTACGTTTTTTTGGAACTGCCATTTAAAAAGGAGATTACTTTTTTCTAGTTGTATGTGAAAGACATCTATTGCCGCAAATCAATCCTTCTTTCTGCTTTTTCTTAGTATTTATACTTAGATACTGAACTGAAATTCTGAATTCTTTTTTATTTCATTTTCTCTAATGCGGATAAGACAAGAATTTTTTAGCATATTTTTCATTTAGCATATTTTTCATATATATTTTGGATTTTGTTTTAATAATATAGAATATATACAAAGGTTTTCTATTTAAATCAATTTATATATCAAGTATAATTCATACCCCCATATAAGATGGGGGGATAAAAGGAAGGGAAAATTCAAATAGTTAATTAAGTTCAGAATGGTATTCCATAATTGAATTCCAATCAAAACAAAAAAAAAATAGTTAGTCTCTTAAACAAGACATTCTAAAACTTAGGTAATTCTAGTCATTAGGATTTCAGTTCTATATGAAGTAAGGAATATTCGAGAATTTCCTATAAACATAGGTTTTCATTGGAATTCAATCAATCAGTTACGAAACATGAGAGTTGCTTCATCTTCATTGTAATAGAAAGAAATACAAAAATGAATAAAAAAATGAATAGAAAGTAAAATGATTCAATCCTTTTTTATATTTTAATAAATATCCTTCTTTAGATAATAACTAAGTAACAAAGTTATTTGATTAACTTTTTGAATTTAACCAAGTAAACCCATTCTTCATTTTTGATTATTTCAATGAGAGAAATTTGGAAAAATGAAGAATTCCAGTATTTTGTCTTTTTTTTTTTTTTTATTCCTTCAGAAAGAGATAAGAATTGGTTTGGTGAATCGGAAACAATTTTATTTTCTAAAAAAATTGAAGTAAAAATTTCCATTTCTTTTCTTATGGAACATACATATCAATATGCATGGGTAATCCCTCTTCTCCCACTTCCAGTTATTATGTCAATGGGGTTTGGACTTATTCTTATTCCGACAGCAACAAAAAATCTTCGTCGAATATGGGCTTTTCCTAGTGTTTTACTCTTAAGTATAGCTATGGTATTCTCAGTTCACCTATCTATTCAACAAATAAACGGAAGTTCTATCTATCAATATCTATGGTCTTGGACCGTCAATAATGATTTTTCCTTAGAATTTGGATACTTGATCGACCCGCTTACTTCTATTATGTTAATACTAATTACTACAGTAGGAATCCTCGTTCTTATTTATAGCGACGATTATATGTCTCACGATGAAGGATATTTGAGATTTTTTGTTTATATAAGTTTTTTCAATACTTCCATGTTGGGATTGGTTACTAGTTCCAATTTGATACAAATTTATTTTTTTTGGGAACTTGTGGGAATGTGTTCCTATTTATTGATAGGCTTTTGGTTTACACGGCCAATTGCAGCGAGTGCTTGTCAAAAAGCTTTTGTAACTAATCGTGTAGGGGATTTTGGTCTGTTATTAGGAATTTTAGGTTTTTTTTGGATAACAGGTAGTTTAGAGTTTCGGGATTTGTTCAAAATAGCTAATAACTGGATTCCTAATAATGGGATTAATTCCTTACTTACTACTTTGTGTGCTTTTTTATTATTCCTTGGTGCAGTTGCAAAATCTGCACAATTCCCTCTTCACGTATGGTTACCCGATGCTATGGAAGGACCCACTCCCATTTCGGCTCTTATACACGCAGCAACTATGGTTGCTGCGGGGATTTTTCTTCTAGCTCGACTTCTTCCTCTTTTCATATCCCTACCCTTAATAATGAGTTTCATTTCTTTAGTAGGTACAATAACACTCTTCTTAGGAGCTACTTTAGCTCTTGCTCAGAGAGATATTAAAAGAAGCTTAGCCTATTCTACAATGTCTCAATTGGGTTATATGATGTTAGCTCTAGGTATAGGTTCTTATCAAGCTGCTTTATTCCATTTGATCACTCATGCTTATTCTAAAGCTTTATTGTTCTTGGGATCCGGATCCGTTATTCATTCAATGGAACCTCTTGTTGGATATTCACCAGATAAAAGTCAGAATATGGTTCTTATGGGTGGTTTAAGAAAATACGTTCCAATTACAAGAACGACTTTTTTATGGGGTACGCTTTCTCTTTGTGGTATTCCACCTCTTGCTTGCTTCTGGTCCAAAGATGAAATCCTTAGTAATAGTTGGTTGTATTCACCCTTTTTTGGAATAATAGCCTCTTTTACTGCAGGATTAACTGCGTTTTATATGTTTCGGATATATTTACTTACTTTTGATGGGTACCTGCGTGTTCATTTTCAAAATTACAGTAGCACTAAAGAGGGCTCGTTGTATTCAATATCCTTATGGGGAAAAAGGATACCCAAAGGAGTGAATAGAGATTTCATTTTATCAACAACGAAGAGTGGAGTTTCTTTTTTTTCACAAAATATATCCAAAATTCATGGTAATACAAGAAATAGGATAGGGTCCTTTAGTACTTCCTTTGGGGTTAAAAACACTTTTGTCTATCCTCATGAAACGGGAAATACTATGCTATTCCCTCTTTTTATATTACTGCTTTTTACTTTGTTCATTGGATCCATAGGAATCCATTTTGATAATGGAGTAATGGATAATGGAATAGCGGAGTTAACCATATTATCAAAGTGGTTAACTCCCTCAATAAGCTTTTTCCAGGAAAGTTCTAATTCTTCCATAAATTCATATGAATTTATCACTAATGCAATTTCTTCTGTAAGTCTAGCTATGTTTGGTCTATTCATAGCATATATCTTCTATGGATCTGCTTATTCTTTTTTTCAGAATTTATATTTTAAAAATTCCCTTGTAAAAGAGAGTCCGAAAAAGTCTTTTTTGGATCAAGTAAAAAAAAAGATATACAGTTGGTCATATAATCGTGGTTATATAGATATTTTCTATACTAGGGTCTTTACCCTGGGTATAAGAGGATTAACCGAACTAACGCAGTTTTTCGATAAGGGTGTCATTGATGGAATTACCAATGGGGTAGGTCTTGCTGGTTTTTGTATAGGAGAAGAAATTAAATATGTAGGGGGAGGGCGAATATCGTCTTATTTATTCTTTTTTTTATGTTATGTATCCGTGTTCTTATTCTTTTTTCTTTCTTAACTTAAGGAATTCCCCTGTCTCCTGCCTAAAGAGCCCCTTATTCCCCTTCCTATCTCCTTCTACCATCTCTCTCCCTTTTCTACCATCTCTCTCTTTCTATCTCCCTCCTAAGGTAAGTATTGTATAATAGTTCGGTTTTCCGCGATTTTTTCCATTCCTCTGTGTAAATACCCTAATATGGGTTCACAATCAATAACATCTTCACCATCGAGAGTAACGATCAGTCGAAGAACACCATGCATTGATGGGTGGTGAGGGCCCATATTGACTATCATGAGATCTTTTCTTGTAAGCGGTAGACTCATATCCTTTCTTCCTTAATTCATTATTCCATGAAAATGGATTATTCCATGAATTCCTCAAAACGAGGCTCATCAAAATGAAAAATCTAAGACTACTATAAGACTACTAATAAAATAAGAAAAAAATTCGAACGATTAAATTACTTCTCCCTAATATCCAACTGACTGATTAATTTCTTATAACGTACTCTATTTTTCTTTGCCAAATAAGCTAGCAAACGTTGACGTTTTCCCAAAAGTCTTCGTAGACCTCTTTCCGATGAAAAATCTTTTTTGTGTAATTCCAAATGTGAAGCAAGTCTCCGTATCTTATTGGTGAAACTGAATACTTGAAATTCAACAGAACCCCTGTTTTCTTCTTTTTCTTCTTTAACCATAAATCCAAAAATTTTTCTACCTCCTTTCTTTTTCTTGTATTTTTCTGATCAGGAAAAATACAAAATTATGTCAGTTATTTTGAAGTTATTCTAATCTCGTACACACAAAAATTTGCAATTATTCATCTACTACTGGAATTTGGATTTATTTTATCGATGCAAATTGGATTTGGATAGAAGGGTACATTCTTTTATTTTAGATAGAAGAAATGTTTCTTCTATCTAAAATAAAAGAATTTTGCTGATTTATTTATTGCTATATCCAATTTATGGAATTGATACACCATTTAATTGATATCGTTTAGCAAAATGAAACACAGCATATGCATCCATCTTTCGGCTCGAGAATTTCACTGGATAGAGATATGGTATAAGAAATAGGCTATTAAGTAACTCTAAATGAATTGTGGATACATCTGTATCCTTAACATACTGAAACGACTGCCATTATTCGTATCAAACCAATAGCGATTCATACAAGCTAAATCTTCTAATCAATGGTGGGCCAATAATGAATTTTTTTGCATATGTATTAAGACGCTTGGCCTGATTTCGAAATTGTCCAGAGTTTTTTATGTTGTTTTCATTGCAAAATGATGGATCTCCTTCCGTAACTTTCCAATTACGAGTACGAGAATTGAAAGACATGAAAATTCTCAATTCTCTACGGCGTCTAGGAGATAGATAGAATATTTTCAGGAACAAGAAAATCAGAAGAATCTTTCTCTCTATTCACTACCATTCCTCGTCTTCGACTTCTATTAGTTTCTTTTCTTCTTTAATGCAATAGCTATAGTTTGATATAGAATCCATTTCTCAAAGTAATGGAAACCATTCTCTTATAGGAAATGCTTCGAAAATCGCTATTCCATCTTTTAGGTATCGTGAAAAGTGATACCTGTGAAGATCGTGCATTTCAGTCACATTCAGATCCGTTTTTCGAGTCCATGATATAACCAAATTGGATGGATCTTCCACCCGTTTAGCTAAGAAAGAATAGATGCAGAGGTGGATAATAGATCGATATGAAGATCATGAGCTGCCCCATAATGAAACCGCCAGTAGTCGCGAATATCTCCTTCTTCCCTAATCCAAGATTGGAGAAAGAAGATCTAAGAGGGACCTATGGAGAATGTGGTCAGAAATCCATAATAGAGTCCGACCACAACGACCGAATTAATTATCCTCATCGAGAAACTTAGACTACTAAGTAGAAAAGATTTGAAAATCATGGCATGGGTCTCCTTTTTTTCTTTCTTTAGAGTTTTCTATATGCACAATTTCTCGATGTTTCGATGAGAATTTCTTGACTTTCCATATATAGAAAGAGATAGACTATAAATGACATCTCTTATGTAAATAAGACCAAAGGGATGGATATTAAATGATAGGAAGTGCTAGGAAGTGAAATAGAATGAAATAGAGCCACTTTGGGCTTCCCTATGAAATGAGGCATGGAACGGAGTCACTACGAAGAAATTCCGGGAGTTACGAAAGAAGCTTCGGACTCATATTGTTCATGGGTTGAGAGCGGGAGTTGAACTCTAGGAGATCGAATCTCCCCTTGTTCCTCAGTAGCTCAGTGGTAGAGCGGTCGGCTGTTAACTGACTGGTCGTAGGTTCGAATCCTACTTGGGGAGATTTGATTCATTCTTTAATGTAAGAATAAAGAA